ATGAGATCCTTCTTCCCTATCCTAATTCTGCAGAATATGAACAGAAAATAGAAAAATCAGAAAAAAACCAAGCCAAAATTGATTCAAATAATAAGTTAATTGTTTCATTGAACGCAATTCTAACTAACCCTAAAGGTAAAAAAAAACCTAGTGGAATAAATGAAATCGGTAAAAAACTCCCTCGATGGTCATACAAATTAATCAACGAGGTGCACCAACATTTTAAAAAACGACGAAAAGAACAAGGCCTAATGCAAGGGATGTCGCACCAGCTTCGAACAAGAAGATTTAAACGTACAGCTTTTTTAAATCGTTCGAGACGAACTTTAGGAACTTTTAAGAACTCTAATTTCAAGAATTATAATCTTTATAGAAAATTTAATAGAGATTTGGGTTTTATAAGTTATTTGGAACAACCAGATTTTCGTCGATTCGTAATCAAAGGATCTATGCGCACTCAAAGGCGTAAAATTGTTATTTGGGAACCGTCTCAAAGAAATCCCCAGTCCCCGCTTTTTTTGGAAAAAATGAAAGATTTACCTTTTCCTATATCCGACCTAATCAAACTTTTTTTTAGTATTAGAAGTATTAGAGGTTGGTTCGGGAAAAAGCCAGAATACAGAATTTTAGATAAACCATTCAAAAGTAAAAAAAGCACCCAGAAAGACACAATGGAATTCTGGGAGAACATTCCACATGCACAAAAAACAAGAAGTATTCTGTTACTAGTTCAATCCATTTTTAGAAGATATATTAAATTACCCTTATTGATAATAGCTAAGAATATTGTCCGTATTTTATTACGGCAATCGCCGGAATGGTATGAGGATTTCCAAGATTGGAATAGAGAAATTTATCTAAAATGCAGCTTTAATGGTCTTCAATTCTCCAAAACAAAATTGCCTAAAAATTGGTTAAGAGGAGGTTTTCAGATAAAAATCCTATATCCTTTTCATTTGAAACCTTGGCACAGATCTAAGCTAGGACTCTATGATTCTGATAGAGATCTAAAGCAACAAGATGATTTTGATTCTTGTTTTTTAACAGTTTTGGGAACGGAAACGGAATATCCTTTTGGTCCTCCTCGAAAAACACCTTCCTTTTTTGAACCCATTTTAAAAGATATAGACTATAAAGTCGAAATCAGAAAATTAAATTTGAGAGTTCGAAGAATTTTAAAAAAAATAAAAAAGAAAGAAGCAAAAGCATTTTTATTTGTAAAACGAATAATAAAAGAACTTTTAAACAGCAAGAAAATTCCATTATTTATACGTAGAGAATTTATATCGAGAGAAAGATATGAATCAAGTGAAACTCAAACAGAAAAGGGTTCCATAATAAGCAATCAGATAATTCATGAATCACTTAGTCAAATTGGATCTACAGGTTGGACAAATTATTCACAGGCAGAAAAAGAAATGAAACATAGGATTGATAGAAGAAACACAATCAGAAATGAAATAGAAATAATGAAAAAAAAAAAAAAAGTAACGCCAGGAATCAAAAAAAAGAAAAAGAATAATGCAGAATCATCCCCAAAAATTTTTAAAATATTAAAAAGAAAAAATATTGAGTTAATAGTTCAATTTTTCATTGAAAAAATATACATAGATATCTTTCTATGTATCATTAATATGCGCAGAATCGCTCTACAACTTTTTATCAAATCAACAAAAAAAATTATTTATAATGATAAATACATTGACAATAATGAAACAAATCAAGAAAGGATTAATAAAACAAAACAAAATAAAATTGACTTTATTTCGCCTATGACTATAAAAAGGGCTTTTGATAATCTTAGAAATAGTAAGCGGAAGTCAGATATTTTTTTTGATTTATCTTACTTGTCACAAAAATATGTATTTTTAAAATTATCACAAACCCAAATTATTAACTTCAATAAGTTAAGATCTATTTTTCAATATAATGGACCGTCTTTTTTTCTTAAGACTGAAATAAAGGATTTTTTTGGAAGACAAGGAATATTTCATTCCGAAGTAAGACATAAGAAACTTCCAAATTCTGGAATGAATCCATGGAAAAACTGGTTAAGAGGTCATTATCAATACGATTTATCTCAGATTACATCGTCTAGATTAATCCCCCAAAAATGGCGAAATAGAATTAATCAATGCCATACGTCTCAAAATAAAGATTTAAACAAATGGTATTCCTCGGAAAAAGACCAATTACTTGATTCAAAAAAAAAACAAAATTCGACAGTGTATTTATTACCAAATAAAGAGGAGAATTTTCAAAAAAACTATAGATATGATCTTTTATCATATAAATATATTCATTCTGAAACTAAGAATAACTCCTATATTTATAGATCAGCATTAGAAACAAATAAGAACCAAGAAAATTCTACCAGAAATAAAGAAAAATTTTTTAACATACTCAAGAATATTCCTAGCAAGAATTATCTAGGAAAAAGCGATATTATATATATGGAAAAAAATAAAGATAGAAAATTTTTGTGTAAAATTAATAAAAA